CAAAGGCAAAGGGCGGAGCTTGTCGATACTTGATTTATAGAATACATAGTTCTATAAAAGACTGTAAGTTGTTTTCTCAAAATCGGGTTCTGTTTGGGTTCTGGGTAGCGGCCCAAACAGATATACCAATAGGGATGAGGTAAGGCTTACTTATTAATTCCAGAACTACGAAAGTAAGAGGTCAGAAATCTTGGTATCCAAAGGTTCCTAAAGGACATTCCATTTTTGCTCCTAGGATTGAAGAAAAGATTATACGAAAGACTATCAAGACTTCCTAATTATCTTACACTACCTACACTAACGTAGGGTCTACTGACTCTGTCTGGAATTAGATTGGATAGACTGATGGGAAATCAATTTAGGAGTTGTGGAAAGGACTGAAGATACTTTGTATCCATACTTACGAGAGACTCCGAGTACTCAAACATTCAATCAGGATGGTTGGTCGGCTCTTATCTTATAGAATAACAGAGTCAAAGTAAAAAAAAAAAAAAAAAGATTTCTTTGGTCGTGTAAGGAGATTACAAAAAAAATGTATGTAATAATGGTAGTGATGTCTCCCCATTCTTTCACAGAAAGAAAGACAGTAAGGCTTAGATCAAATAGGAAATGTAGGTATCCAATAGATAGTTATCTATCTTGATGGTATATTTTTTTTTTATTTTTGCTTATGAAAGAAAGGTAACAAAACAAACAATAGGTCTTACTATTCCCACATGTTCCATTAGGAGCATTACTTTGCAATTTGCAAGGAAAAGGTGTGTGTATCATATTTTTACTTAATACTTCCCAATTCTACCAGAAATCCTATAAAGAATCTGTTACGAGTGGATTCATTGAATTGGTTCATCAATAGCCTTAAGTCAGAATCCTATTTTGACTCTGCGCCATTGATTCTACTATGATTATTGATCAATAATGGAATAATTCCTTCATAGAAATAGGAGATATAATTCACATGGATATAGTAAGTCTCGCTTGGGCTGCTTTAATGGTAGTCTTTACATTTTCCCTTTCACTCGTAGTATGGGGAAGGAGTGGACTCTAGGTATATTAATAATTGATTGAGTAATCGATTGAGTAATCGATTGAGTAATCGATTGAGTAATCGAATTGTACCAATTGTTTAATTGATCATTTTGCATTGATCGTTTTTCGAAGCTTTATTTTTAAAAAGCTTGTCTCTCTTTCAAAATTATACTGGAAAGACAATAATGAATAATAACCATTCGATCAAACAACGAATGATTCCTATAGTTTAGTTGTATTTCAAAACTCAAATCTACGCATGATAGGAAATTTTTTCCAACCGAATTCCTCCTAAATATTCTGTTTGGATAAACCTGTTCTTACCAGAATTATGGATATTACAACGAGAAAAAACCAATCCCTAGTTTTTTCTTTATTTGTTTCTCTCTTTCTTTACTTTCACTGTTCTAAGAACAAATCGTTCTGCTATTAGATTACGACGATACTTACTTTCTACTGGAAGTGACTAGTGGTTGTCCAAAGAGGTTCTACACATAATAAAATTAGATCTTTCTTCCGCTGAGTGATCCACCACATATCATACATTTAACATTTTAGACTCCTAGAGATTTTTTTATGCTTTTTTGACTCATCTCATGTCATGTTTAAGCATGAAAAATGGTCCGAGTCCCCTTTACTAATCTACTTCCTTTCAAAATCTGAAGAAGTTACCATAGAACTTCGTAAATGATCTGTTAATGGCTCAATCAATGACTTCTTGGGATGGGAAATCAAAAAAATTCCTTGGTTTTGTTTTCTTTTGCTATAGTATAGGAATATACTATTCTTCCTCTATTGATTCTTTTGATGGATCCCGGAACCTATATATAAAATTATAAGAAACCTAGGAATTAGAAGAATTGGCCTTCGATTATTTTGGGTTGATCGAAATCGAGTGGATGTAGCGAAAAAAAGAAATAGAATTAGACTGCTATTTCGATGTACTAGTCTACTATTTAGATTAGATGTACATCTAATACATCATATACATACATATTGTAAATTGATCTATATAAACCCTCCATTTAGATAAAGTCTATATCTGTATACAATACAACTTTATATGATAATATCATTGTATACAATATTAGATAATATAAAATACTCTAAAGTGTGGTAGAAAGGACTATATATAGTCCTTTCTACCACACTTTATGATTCCAACCAGATCATTTCATTTAAGACTTGGAATTTTCTTTTAATCCCTTTCTTTCATTTCTTCAATCATTGAAAAAAGGATTGATAAGAACTAATAATTCAGATTCAAATTAATCATTTTGACTGACTGTTTTTACGTAGATAATAAGTAAAAAAGCAGTAGGAACTAGAATGAACAGTGCAGTAGCAATAAATGCGAGAATATTGACTTCCATAATTTCATTATTTATTTATTTTTTTCTTCGCAATAACTCGGGATGTAATCCCATAGAGATGAGAAATTTAACTCCTGTAAATTCATTGGGATGAATTGATCCTGATGATACTGAATAGGATCAATATTATGAATAACAATATCTGATCTATCAAATCGATTCATCGTCGAGAATTGAATAGTATAACATGGGAAGATCCTTTATCCATACTAATTACGAAATGGGATTTTTTATTGGATCAGGAATCCCATTGGATTTTTCATCCTCTTCCACTTTTTCTTTTCTATAACCTACTGTCTTCCTTATCTTATACAACTCTCCTTCCTGTGTATTATACTTACAATTATGAGGTATTATATGACCGGTATTCTATGGGTCACACACAGACCCAAACGAGGTGAGATGGAAAAAAAGGGATTAAATAAAAAAGATCAAATATTCCAACAAATTTACTGAAAAGGGTCCTTGCTCGGTCTTTTCTTTTATTTTATTAGTATCCTCTTTCTTGTATTTATTTGTACTGGAATGCATACATCAAAAATGATGTCTGCAATTTGAATGAGAATGAGATAGATTGTTTACAATTAGTCATTGAGGATACACAAACAAAGTCAGAACTAGAAAAGGTGTGGTTTAACCTGAAAAGTACTCTGTCGGGGTAATTATGTTAAGTTCATTGTCCATCGTACAATAAACGAATACCATTTTTGTATGTACTCCCGGTAAAATAGGATCACTCTACTCCATTTCATTGATCAAGAACAATCGAAAAAGAAAGTAAGACGAGGATGGTATCTCTAAAAATACTGAATATAGTAATACCACCAATTGTACTAATGTACATATGATATGTCTCTCCTTTATCAATCGGGAGTAGTGGAAAGATTTGAAATTCCCGTATCCATATTTGTGTGATGATAAATGCGAAATAAAAAACAAAAGAAATAAGGATCCCCACTGGGGATTAGATCTTGCTTCCTGTCCCCCTTTTCCGTGAAAAGAGAGAGATAAATTGATAAATTCACCGGATCCTAGTTCGGGACTGACGGGGCTCGAACCCGCAGCTTCCGCCTTGACAGGGCGGTGCTCTGACCAATTGAACTACAATCCCAGCGAAGTGTATGGCATACATATTCTTAATCTTACATATTCTTAATGTAATCATAAGAACATTCTAGTCCTAGTCGTCGTATTGTAAGAAAGACAGGAATGATATACTGATATCATATCCACATATAATATGGGCTATAGTGAGAGTGACACAGATTACTAGTAACCAATAATTATTTTACGGCCAAAAGTGGATAATCAATCAGAAAAAAGAACTAAACTTTTTTGTTTGCTTTTCATGATACTTTACTTAATTAAGTAAAGTATCATGAATTAGATCCTTAGAAAGATCAGAAAGAGAAAAATAGGGATAGAGAAAAAAAATTGATTCTTTCTCTTTATTTCTACGGATTAGGCATTTCCATTTATGGAAGACAAATTGGTTATATCATATTCATGGAGCGGTGAATTATTGGGCCGAGCTGGATTTGAACCAGCGTAGACATATTGCCAACGAATTTACAGTCCGTCCCCATTAACCACTCGGGCATCGACCCAGGAAGAATTCATTCTAGGCTTATCGATAATCTATGATCAACTTCCTTTCATAGTACCCTACCCCCAGGGGAAGTCGAATCCCCGCTGCCTCCTTGAAAGAGAGATGTCCTGAACCACTAGACGATAGGGGCATATACGCCCGACCATCATCATACTATGATAATAGTATGAGCAGTTTTTTGGAATTGTCAATATAGTCTAATAGTATGACTAGATCCAAAAAATCTTTCCTACTTTCTTTTATGTTATGATTATTTAGAATTTTTTTCAAAAATTCTAAATAATAATCTTATTTTGGAGTAAATCCAATTTATTGTTCCTGAATGAACTCCTATGCATATACGTATATATTATGTACATATAGTACATATATACATATATGCAGTAGACTCATAATGAAAAAAAAAAAATGGCTAATTCATGAATTGAATAAAACGGCCCTTTTAACTCAGTGGTAGAGTAACGCCATGGTAAGGCGTAAGTCATCGGTTCAAATCTGATAAAGGGCTTTTTTTCCACTAAACTCAAGTTTTAGCCTTCGTTTTTCAGCGGAAAATATCTCTATTATTTTTTCTAAAAAGAAAAGGATAACCACCATTATAACGAATTCTTATTATTCTGACCTTGAGTTAGGAAGTTGAACATTTATTGATTAGCAAAATGAATAATTGCACGTATTAGGAGTAGTCCACCTGTAGTGACATAGTAGTCCTCCTCATGTCTCATTATTCACAAATTTTTTGTCCTGGGACATAACAGAAATATTCTATAATACTCTATATATACAATTCCTATTATTAATCGACAAACCAAGGTGTTCTTATTTCTCCAATGTTCTTATAACACCCACTATCAAATTCTAAATAAAGAAAAAGTAAGTGGACCTGACCCATTGAATGATGACTATATCAGCTATTCTGATATTTAAATTCGATATAGATTAAATTGTATAAGCAGATTTATTTTTATTTACTTAGACCACGCAAAGCA